TAAATAATTTCTTTTTCCTTTCCTTTATCTGTTGATGTAAAATGATGCTGTATTTAATATAAAATTCTTACAATGAAAGAGATTATCATATTTCCACAATTCAATTTTAAGTGGATGGGAGATCTATAAATTTCTTTTTCATGGTTGTAGAGGCAGTTTTTGTTAGAATCCCCCCTTTTTATTTTAAGGAATTTGTTAATTGTCCAGTAACAAATATGATTCGATGAAAGAAAGTGAAAAAAGAATAAAATAATTGGAATCAATAGTTGTAATGAATTGTTGGATTGGATCTCAATCCAAATTTGGATCTAGCTACAAGGAAGAGGCTTTATTTTAAAATATCGAACGAGGAAACATAGTATTCCATAAAAATGGAATTCAAAATAATAATTCAAAAAGAGTTTCGTTTTTAAATGAAGTTACACGATCCAGTTCGTTTATTCTCGACGACTTGGTTGATAGGAATCGCGAGATGGCTAGATCTTAGAAATGATGAATCGGTTTCATTTTATATGCCTGTTACTTTCTCTTTTTTCGTGCCGTCTATAATGATAGATGAATCCAAAACTTTCAATTGGACTTATTATTTCAATTGGTATTTTTGTATATCTTCCTATGTTAGAAAAATGGAAACTTAGGTAAATACTTTAGAAACATATGTATAAAAATACCATATTTCATTTAGCCCTTTCATGCTTACTATAACCAGTTATTTCGGTTTTCTACTAGTGGCTTTAACTATAACTTCAGCTTTATTTATTGGTCTGAGCAAGATACGACTTATTTAAAATTTCTATTTGAAAGAAACAATTCAGAAAGGAAATGCTTCTGTGAGATTCTGTGTATTCTAGAGTTATTTACCATGTCAATTGTCAATTCTTGGTCATTGAGATTCACATCAATTCGGATTAATATTTAGGTATAAATATTACCGCTTTTTTTCTCCTTTTCAAAAAATTGAAATGATTGAAGTTTTTCTATTTGGAATTGTGTTAGGTCTAATTCCTATTACTTTGGCTGGATTATTCGTAACTGCATATTTACAATACAGGCGTGGCGATCAGTTGGACCTTTGATTAATTTACATTTCTTTTTTTGATTGGCCTCCTCCTTTCTTTAATCCACAGGAGGTCAAATTCTAATTGTTGTGCAAGCGACTGAATCCATTTCAGTCTAATTGAATTCATGAAGAAAAAATCACGCTCTGTAGGATTTGAACCTACGACATCGGGTTTTGGAGACCCACGTTCTACCGAACTGAACTAAGAGCGCTTTCTTATCAGAATAGAAAAGGATGTAAAGAAAAGATTTTTTTTAAACTAATCCATTTTCATTTTATATCTATATATTCTATAGTTTCATAAAAATGAACTTCCGCGCAACGCAATTTGAATCGATCTCAGCTGATTCCTCGTTACTGCTCAACGGGGCAGTAATAGGTAGGGATGACAGGATTTGAACCCGTGACATTTTGTACCCAAAACAAACGCGCTACCAAGCTGCGCCACATCCCTTCAAATTGTTCTACAGTATAATTGTAGAGAATTCCTTTCTTGTTTTCCACATCCCTATTTCCTGCATTGAGACACACAGCTTTTCTGTCCATTTCGTCTTTTTTGGCCTCATTTAACATATTTTTACATATACATATAATAATAAGAAAAGGAAATCTTATGGATCGTTGTACATTTCAATTGGAATTAGGGATTCCGTGTACAACTCTAAACGGCCCTTAACTACATATGCATCTAATCATATATGCATTATCTTTATGTATTACAATAAAAAGGAGGTTTTTCAATGCGAGATCTAAAAACATATCTCTCCGTGGCCCCAGTACTAAGTACGTTATGGTTCGGGGCTTTAGCAGGTATATTGATAGAGATTAATCGTTTTTTCCCCGATGCGTTGACATTCCCCTTTTTTTCATTCTAGCTATTGACACCGGAAGGAATGAAGAAGATTAGAAATAGAATCAAATATCTGTGACTAATCCCCCCTCCCTCTTTTCTCTTTTTTCCCTTTTTTTTTTTCTAATTTTTAGAATTTAGAATAAGGGACGAAAGAGAAAGAATAAAAATGGATTCAACGTCTGCGAGACTCAGGTTCAAATTCGAATTAAAAATAGAGACGTGGGGGTAGAGTAGGAAAATCGGGGTCTAGGGCAAGAATACAAGATCTTTAACTGCCCTTCGGAGTTAAATAGAATTTCGAACTCATTCTCATTGTCTTGCTTATTATTTACTATGGCTTTTATGGCTTTGCTTTGATTTAATTGATTTTGATCTTTTAGAGTTGGATTTCAAGTTAATAACTTTTATTTTTTCCTTCCTTTCTTTTTCTTCATTTCGAATCAAAATAGAAGAGTTGAGTAAATCAAAAATCCAAAGGAGGTTCATGGCCAAGAGAAAAGATGCGCGGGTAACGGTAATTTTGGAATGTACCAGTTGTATACAAAACGGTGTTAAGAAGGTATCAACGGGTATTTCCAGATATATTACTCAAAAGAACCGGCACAATACGCCCAATCGATTAGAATTGAGAAAATTCTGTCCCTATTGTTACAAACATATGATTCATGGGGAAATAAAGAAATAGATTGAACCGAGTATGTCTTATCCTTGAAAGGAGAAAAATGACATTATATAGAACACATTGAAATATAAATAGAAGATATTGCATTTAAATAAAAAGAATCCTATTTGGAGTTAAAATTACAATTAAGAAATATTTCGGGATAAGAAATAAACTAAACAAACAAACCATGGATAAATCCAAGCGACCTTTTCTTAAATCCAAGCGATCTTTTCGTAGGCGTTTGCCCCCGATTCAATCGGGGGATCGAATTGATTATAGAAACATGAGTTTAATTAGTCGATTTATTAGTGAACAGGGAAAAATATTATCTAGACGAGTAAATAGATTGACCTTGAAACAACAACGATTAATTACTATTGCTATAAAACAAGCTCGTATTTTATCTTTGTTACCTTTTCTCAATAATGAGAAACAATTTGAAAGAATCGAGTCGACCACTAGAACTACTGGTCTTAGAACCAGAAATAAATAGGCTTATTTTTTGTTCACTTCAATCAGAATTCCAATTTGAACTCAAACATGGATTGGTGTTTTATTTGACAAATCTTAGAATCCAGATTATTGTGTCGTAAAAAAAAAAACGAATCGGAAAAAAAAAGATTTTTTTATTGAACGTGTTCATTCATTTTGACTACTTTAGCGCATTTCTCATAGTAATTTTGACTTCAACTCCACCCTCCCGGAGTTCATTCTCCGGGGAACCCCATTTAAATTATTTCGGTGTATTCTTTCCAATCTACTTTTTCTCTGATTTCGTTGGAAATCATATAAAGACAATTCCTATTTGATATAGCTATTTGGGCCAGTATTTTACGATTAAGAAGCAACTGCCTCTTATATAGATCATGTATTAATTTACTATAACTATAAGATACTCCCTTTTCTCGAATTACTGCGTTTATTCGAGTGATCCACAAACGACGAAAATTTCTCTTTTGCTTATCTCTATCCCGATGAGCCGAAACCAAAGCTCTTATTTTCTGTTGAGTAATAGTTCGAGTAAGTCTTGAGTGAGATCCTCGAAAACTTGATGCAAATAAACGAATTTTTGTTCTACGTTTCCGGGCTATATATCCGCGTTTAACTCTAGTCATTGAATAAATAAAATTTTGACAAATAACTAATTGATTTTTTTCTTTCAGTTATTATTTTTCCCGTCCTGGCCTATTAATAACTAATAACCAAACGGATTTTTCCAATGTATAAAATACAAATTCCAATGGCTTTGGCTACTATAACCTTCCCGACCACGATTTTTTCTTTTTTGGGGTATTTTACTGGGAAATATGAAAGAAATTGTGGGTTTCCTCGTTTCTATGGTTACTTCTTAAACGGTGAGGTCTTCTCTATACACCGGAGCCCTTACTTCATTTAATATTTCATCAATGTTATTGGTAACTTGTATAGTTCACACCACACTCTTTGGCTCTACCTATGAATTATCCAGTAACAGGTCTTTCACAATGAGACCCGCCTATACAGTAACGGTATTTAATTAGGAAAGTTAGCTGGGTAGCTGACCCTCGTAGTCCGTTCTTGACTGAGCGAGAACTTCTTTTTTTTTTTAATTTTAATAAGATTTTTCCGCTTAATGGATAATCAGTTGCTACCAATGGAAAATTGTTTCTCATCTTAAATTCAGGTGATTGAATTTGCACCAACGGAAACCATAAACTTTATACACAATAGAAGGATAGATTTGCTTATTTTTAGATAGTGAATGGAGTTCCTTCTTCCATTCTATCCTATTCATTAGTACTGATCAGTCATACTGGAAGCAGTTTTCTTGCTTTTTCCTGTCAGCTCATGATCTAAACGAGTCGCACATACACCCTAGTACATGTTCCTCGACGCTGAGGACATCCCCGAAGAGCGGGGGATTTCGTGACATTTCGAATGGGCTGTCTTGTATTTCTAATAAGTTGTTTAATAGTTGGCATGTTGAGTCATATATATAATGGGCTGGTTTAGATTGATCCTAACCGGATTTTTTATTTATTTATATAGTAAACTCGGAGATAAAATATCAAATCACAGATTTGCACAAAATCCACTTTTTCATTCAACTGCTACAAGATCAACAATTCCATAAGTTTGGGCTTCTGTTGCTGACATAAAAACGTCTCTTTCCATGTCTTCAGATACAACCCATAAAGGTTTACGCGTCCTTTGTACATAAACCCTTGTGATGGTTTCGCGTAGTTTCAGCAGTTCTTCCGCTTCCAGGATAAATTCTCCCGTTTGTGCCTCATAAAAAGAACTAGCAGGTTGATGCATCATTACCCTGATAATAGAAGGTTTCTCTATCTGGTGTGATGAAAGAAACAGAAAAGAAAGATAAAGAATAATAGGAAAAAGGATAGAATTGAACAACCGTACGGGCATTATCTTTTATGCATTGCATACGGCTCTATAATCAAATTGACCCCTAACTTTTCCATTCAAGAAAGATAAAAAATAGAATCTATTAGCCCCAGATGGGTAAATGATCAAAATGCCACCCTTCTTTTTTTTTTCGGAGGAGTTCAAAAATACTATGATGGCTCCGTTGCTTTCTATTTTAAAATGGATTTTTTTTGTCTTTGATTCAGCAATCCCAAAGTTTCTTTTTGAGCCAATCAAAAAAATTTGGTTTTTTCGCACTCTTTTTTTTTATAACTTAAATATTGTTAAGAGCCCGTTAGTGTAAAAACAAACAAGTTTGTGACGCTGAATTGGACTTCCGATAGATAAGAGAAAGTCGGAAATATCTTTTATCTCATACTACTCTCTCGATACATAATCAAATCTTTTGAAAAAAAAATACAAAATTTTTCATATCGAATTCGAAGTGCCATGCTATTATTACTTAATATTCATATGGCGAAGGCATAGTTTTCTTTTTTCTCTCAAATAAAAAAACTTCATTGGCGCCAAGCGTGAGGGAATGCTAGACGTTTGGTAATTTCTCCTCCAACCAGAATAAAAGATCCCATTGACGCGGCCAATCCCATGCATATTGTATGGACCTCTGGTCGTACAAATTGCATAGTATCATAAATGGCTATTCCGGGTATTATCCATCCACCAGGGGAGTTTATAAACAAATACAGATCTTTAGTCTCATCCTCGATACTGAGATATACCATAAGACCAATAAGTTGATTCGAGATCTCGCTATCAACCTCTTGGCCTAAAAAAAGTAATCTTTCTCGATAAAGTCGGTTGAGTAGGGTAAAATTGTATTCCTTAGGAACCGTACATGCACCTTTTGATGCATACGGTTCAAAAAAATTGCGAAGAAAAGAATCAATGTATAGATTCCAGTCCTCTTTCTTTTTCGGGTTTTTCTAATTTTTTAATGAAAGGGCTTTTTCTTCGATTTTTCAATAAAGATGAATTTTGATTTCTTCTTTGATAATATAAAAAAAGGGTAAATAAACTTATCGAATTAACTTCTCATTGATGTATTCTTTCATCGAAATTCAATCCCAATTACGATGGTATTTTCTTGTTCCTGAATGGGTCTCTTTCATCTTTTTAGGTTTATGCTCTACTCCGGGTAAAGATTCGCCCGATTTTGATTTGCACATATAGGACAAATCTTCCCATCACCATTTCTTTTTGTTATGACTTTACAAATAATCATTTATGATACACATAGTAATCATAGATATATTACCAATTGGGTTTTTTTTTAAACGGAGCCTGGATACTTCATTTTTTTCGTCCAGCCAAAGCCAACCATAAATTATTCTAATTGATATAATTCTATGAATTCCCCCAAATAATGCATTTAATTGCATTTCACGCTCCAATTTTTCGATAATTCAATTTCTCTTTCTTGGGCGAAACAGAGGATATCTCGGTCGGGGGAGAGAATGGGGAAATCCCATATGACCCAAGATATCTGACAAGTCGCACTATACGTCAACCCAAGATGCATCTTCCTCTCCAGGACTTCGGAAAGGTACTTTTGGAACACCAATAGGCATGGATTGAAAGAAAAAAGAACTAAATACTATATTTCACTTTGATGTGGAAACGTAACAATATGGTTTTATTGTCTTTATTTTTCTTGTCTTTATAATATTGGCTTTATCATATTTATTTTATCCATAGATTAGAAAAATTTAGAAAGAAAGACAAAATAAATAAAGGAAATTTTTTACGAATAGATCCTTCTAATGATAAATGAAGGATGGACAAATTTTCTCATAGAAAATGGTATCAATCCACCATTGCATATTGGTACTTATCGAATATAGAATAAATCTGTTTCTCTTTGTTCTTACGAACAGAATTCTTCCATTATTACGAATAGAATATAGAATCAATATTAACCTAACCCTTGTTAGGAAAAAATCCCCTGAACAGGGGAAGTCTATAGGATAATCATAGTATAATTTTTTCCAATGCAATAAAGTTACGTAGTGTCTATTTTTCTTCGATAAAGGGGTATTTTCCATGGGTTTGCCTTGGTATCGTGTTCATACCGTTGTATTGAATGATCCCGGCCGGTTGCTTTCCGTTCATATAATGCATACAGCTCTGGTTGCTGGTTGGGCGGGCTCGATGGCTCTGTATGAATTAGCAGTTTTTGATCCTTCTGACCCTATTCTTGATCCAATGTGGAGACAGGGTATGTTCGTTATACCCTTCATGACTCGTTTAGGAATAACCAATTCATGGGGGGGTTGGAGTATCACAGGAGGAACTGTAACGAATCCGGGGATTTGGAGTTACGAAGGTGTAGCTGGGGCGCATATTGTGTTTTCTGGCTTATGCTTTTTGGCAGCTATCTGGCATTGGGTCTATTGGGATCTAGAAATATTTTCTGATGAACGTACAGGAAAACCCTCTTTGGATTTGCCCAAGATCTTTGGAATTCATTTATTTCTCTCCGGGGTGGCTTGCTTTGGT